TTCAATACTCACTTGTTACGTTATTGTTATTTTATTAGTTAATAATCCTAATGATTGGATTCATATGCCTAATTCCTGATAGGAAATAAAATAGTAAAATGATTATTGATTATTCATCTATTGTATATCAAACAAATAGGGAGCAGGAAGACTCTATGGAAAAATGGTGGTTCAATTCGATGTTGTCTAACGATAAGTTAGAACATAGGTGTGGACTAAATAAATCAATGGATAGTCTTGATGCTATTGGACATACCAGTGGAAGTGAAGAACCCATTCTAAATGGTACGGAGAAAAGCATTCCTAGTCGGAGTGATTGTGGCAGTTATAGTTTCAGAAATGTTGATTATTTATTTGATATCAGGGATATTTGGAGTTTGATCTCTGATGACACTTTTTTAGTTAGGGATAGTAATGGTGACAGTTTTTCTGTATGTTTTGATATTGAAAATCAGATTTTTGAGATTGACAATGATAGTTCTTTTCTGAGTGAACTAGAAAGTTTTTTTTCTAGTTATTTAAATAGTGGGTCTAAGAGAAACAATCACTACTATTATCATTGCATATATGATACTCAATCTAGTTGGAATAATCACATTAATAGTTGCATTGATAATCATCTTCGTTTTGAAGTCAGTATTAATAGCTCCATTTCGGGTGGTACCGACAATTACAGTGACAGTTACATTTATAGTTTCATTTGTACTGAAAATGTAACTGGTAGTGAAAGTGGGAGTTCTAGTTCTGGTATAAGAACTAGTAAAAATGGTAGTGATTTCAATATAAGAAGAAGATCTAATGATTTCGGTAGAAATAAAAAATACAGACATTTATGGGTTCAATGCGAAAATTGTTATGGATTAAATTATAAAAAATTTTTTAGGTCAAAAATGAATATTTGTGAACAGTGTGGATATCATTTGAAAATGAGCAGTTCAGATAGAATCGAACTTTCGATTGATCCGGGGACTTGGGATCCTATGGATGAAGATATGGTCTCTATGGACCCCATCGAATTTCATTCAGAGGAAGAACCCTATAGAGATCGTATCGATTTTTATCAAAGAAAGACAGGTTTAACTGAAGCTGTTCAAACAGGCATAGGTCAACTAAATGGTATTCCCATAGCAATTGGAGTTATGGATTTTAAGTTCATGGGAGGTAGTATGGGATCCGTAGTAGGTGAGAAAATCACCCGTTTGATCGAGTATGCTACTAATCGACCTTTACCTGTCATTATTGTGTGTGCTTCTGGAGGAGCGCGCATGCAAGAGGGAAGTTTGAGTTTGATGCAAATGGCTAAAATATCTTCCGCTTCATATAATTATCAATCAAATAAAAAATTATTCTATGTATCAATCCTTACATCTCCTACAACCGGTGGAGTAACAGCCAGTTTTGGTATGTTGGGAGATGTCATTGTTGCTGAACCTAATGCCTACATTGCATTTGCGGGTAAAAGAGTAATTGAACAAACATTGAATAAGACAGTACCCGACGGTTCACAAGCGGTTGAGTATTTATTCCATAAAGGCTTATTTGACCCAATTATACCACGTAATCCTTTAAAGGGTGTTCTGAGTGAGTTATTTCAGCTCCATGGTTTCTTTCCCTTGAATCAAAATTCAAAAAATTAATAAAGTATAGCACTAAATTCAGTTATTTGTAGTGAACAAGTATTTAGTTCATCGTAATCAAAAAAAACTAAAAAAAATGGTGTTTTCTTTGATGACATAAGTTCTACTTGTAATAAGAGTTAGAAGTTTCGGGTAATTACTTTTAATTTTTTCCTCCAGATCTATTTTTTTATCCTACCTCTATTCATGATTAGTAATCACGAACCTTCTATCAACAGGATAAAAAAGTGAATTTTTCCCTCCGAGGAATTAGAATTAGGGAAAATAAAAAAAAAATTATCTGGCCTTCTTACGTATTAATATAGACAATAAAAAAAAAATATCGAAATCAAAATAAAAAGAAATAAATATAAAATAGAGAATAGAAGTTATTTCTATATCTATCGATAACCCCCATTTTTTACTATGAATCCCCGTTTGTTGGATGGATCGAATTAGTTAGAGTTGCAAACTCCTAATAAAATCTTTTATTTTCATAATAAACTCCTTATTAGATTAGAAAGATAGAAAGAAATAAGGATGGGAGAAGAATAATAAAATATATTAATAAAGTGAATTATCATACATATTCGTGTAGAACTAAATAAGTGTACTTATTTAGTTCTACATTACTTGCACTTATTAATTACTTTATTTATAAATATTAATACTTTTTTTTTTATTAATATTAAATTTATTAATATTAAATTTAATATTAATAAATAATAAATTATTAATAAATAATTATAATTTAATTATAATATAATTTAATTATAATATAATTATTATAAATATAATACAGTTTATGATATATACTTAACTTAGGATAGATATACTTATCATATCATAAGATATCTTTCTCTTTCTAATAGATAGAAATATTAAATCGAGGCACCCATTCTATGACAGATCTCAACTTACCCTCTATTTTTGTGCCTTTAGTGGGCCTAGTATTTCCGGCAATTGCAATGGCTTCTTTATCTCTTCATGTCCAAAAAAATAAGATTGTCTAGATCCGATGGGACCAAATCTCATCAATTTATTTCAACACTGGATCATAATACAGATATTTATTTAGTGTAATATGGTACGATATGTGAAACACAAATGAAAGAACTGTTATGCATGCGGATACATGATATCCGCATAAATGCATGTATATGCAGGTATAACTGGTTAAATTAAAAATGGATCGGCGAATATTTTATTTAAATGGAAAGTCAATGTATCTAACAAATTACTTCTAACGGTTTACATCAGAATAGTGCTAGCTAATGAAAGTTACTTCGGGATCAAGAAATTCATTTTGGTTATTCTCTCAATTCCAATCGAATGCAACTGGATCTAGTAGAGTATGAATTGGCGATCAGAACATATATGGATAGAACTTATAATGGGGTCTCGAAAAACAAGTAATTTTTTCTGGGCCTGTATCCTTTTTTTAGGTTCACTAGGATTCTTAGTGGTTGGAACTTCCAGTTATCTTGGTAGGAATCTGATATCCGTATTTCCATCTCAGCAAATTATTTTTTTTCCACAAGGGATCGTGATGTCTTTCTATGGGATCGCAGGTCTATTCATTAGCTCCTATTTGTGGTGCACAATTTCATGGAATGTAGGTAGTGGTTATGACCGATTCGATAGAAAAGAAGGAATAGTGTGTATTTTTCGTTGGGGATTTCCTGGAATAAATCGTCGCATCTTCTTTCGCTTACTTATGAGAGATATCCAATCCATCAGAATGGAGGTTAAAGAGGGTCTTTATCCTCGTCGTGTCCTTTATATGGAAATCAGAGGCCAAGGAGCCATTCCCTTGACTCGTACTGATGAGTATTTTACTCCACGAGAAATTGAACAAAAAGCTGCCGAATTGGCCTATTTCTTGCGCGTACCAATTGAAGTATTTTGAAATGAACTGAAGAAAAAATAAAAAAAAAACTTGCTAATTTCCTTTTTAATACAACCGTCGACTCTATCTGATATTTCTCTGAAGTACGAGTTCTATAAAAAGGTATTGAATCCATGGATCTATTTCCCATTTTTTTTGTCTAATAATTTAGATCTCGGATCTAGAAGGAAAGGAATATAGAAATAGAATAAGGGTCCTTTTAGGATAAAAATGAAAAAAAAAAAGAAAGCCTGGGTCTCCCTCCCATATATTTCATCCATAATATTTTTGCCCTGGTGGGTCTCTCTCTCATTTAATAAATGTCTGGAACCTTGGGTTATTAATTGGTGGAATACCGGGAAATCCGAAACTTTTTTGAATGATATTCAAGAGAAAAACGTTCTAGAAAGATTCATAGAATTAGAAGAACTATTCCTCTTGGATGAAATGATAAAGGAGTACCCGGAGACACATATACAAAAACTTCGTATAGGAATACACAAGGAAACGATACAATTGGTCAAAACACACAATGAATATCATCTCCATATCATTTTGGATTTCTCGACAAATATAATTTGTTTCGCTATTCTAAGTGGTTATTTTATTCTGGGTAATGAAGAACTTGTCATTCTTAATTCTTGGATTCAGGAATTCCTCTATAACTTAAGTGACACAATAAAAGCTTTTTTGATTCTTTTAGTTACTGATTTATGGATCGGATTTCATTCGACCCATGGTTGGGAACTAATGATTGGTTCGGTCTACAACGATTTTGGATTGGTTCATAACGATCAAATTATATCTAGTCTTGTTTCCACTTTTCCAGTTATTCTAGATACAATTGTGAAATATTGGATCTTCTATTATTTAAATCGTGTATCTCCTTCACTTGTAGTCATTTATCATTCAATGAATGAATGAAGAACTCATTTAATCTCCTGATATCAATCAAATCAGAATCTTTCTTCGTATCGTATATAAAGAAAGCATTTTCAATCTTACTTAATTCTTTATACTTCTAGCTCTTCAAGGTATTCGTCCTATATTCCAGTACAATTATCCCAGTACAATGACAGACTCGTGTATAGGGAACTATACTAGCTACCTATCTAATTTATTGTAGAAATTCCGGGATCAATGATTGGACATGCAAAATAGAAATACTTTTTCTTGGGTAAAGGAACAGATGACTCAATCGATTTCTGTATCTATCATGATATATGTAATAACTCGGGCATCTATTTCAAATGCATATCCCATTTTTGCGCAGCAGGGTTATGAAAACCCACGAGAAGCAACTGGACGAATTGTATGTGCCAATTGCCATTTAGCTAATAAGCCCGTGGATATTGAAGTTCCGCAAGCCGTGCTTCCTGATACTGTATTTGAAGCAGTTGTTCGAATCCCTTATGATATGCAACTGAAACAAGTTCTTGCTAATGGTAAAAAGGGGGCTTTGAATGTGGGGGCTGTTCTTATTTTACCCGAGGGAT